CATTCTTTTCAAACCTCCCCTCCTTCTCTTTAAGTTTAAGCTCCTCCTCTTGAAGCTCATACTCAATCTCTTTAATCAGCTCTTTAAGCTGCTCGTCCAACTGATCCTCTTTATGAGAAATGACCCCCTTCCCCGGAGATGGCATGTCCAAATCGGAAATTCCCCAGTGAGCGGGACCACTACCAAATAGATAGGCCCAAGGGCGCCATAGTTTAGGAGCCCAAGCTATTTGATTGAGCAACTCGTCCCCTATGTCTTTCGCGCGGACTCCCATAAATGGGCTTTCTTTAACCGAAACCTCAAACTCCGCTTCCTCAGAAAAAGATACATTTGGCATTATATCGAACGGATTCCTTGGTTTGGACCGAAGAAGTCGATTATTATCAAACGGACTGCAATCTTTTTCTGTCCATGCCGCCACAGCGCCTTCTGTATCTAATAGGTCTAATAGGCCATGAACTAGATCAGAATCATCACTAAGGAATCTAGAAGAAGCGGTCCCACTGCCGGGTGGTGAAGACCAAACATCTTCAGCGACCGATCCGGCAGAACAACTCAAAAGATAAAGAAGTATCGTTAATTTCTTCATGCTCGTTCCAAGTTCGTAGTACCATTTGAACAAATAAGAAGCTCTGTCATCACTTATACATAATTCTTTCCGCATATAGATAGATATAGGATCTACGAGGCACTCATTTAGAAATACAGTTTGTGCAAAAGCCCTTCCTATCTGATAGGCAATGACCCCATCATCCCGAATCGGTCTTATACGGTCTCGAAAATTCCAAGTTTGTCTATAAAGAGCTAATCTAACTGTCTCAGGTCCTATAATTGATTTGCTCTGTGAAATACTAATTGATAGGGCCCCATTGATAAGTGCTACAAGATCTTGTGCAGTGGAACCTATGATTATGGACCCCAATCCGTTAGCTTGAGTATCGAAGATTTTCTTTTCCAAGTGAAATCCCCTAGTATGCGAAAGAATGAAAAGGTGCTCTCGTTGTTGTGGAATAGTAGTCCTTCGTACCTTAATGAATGTATTTAATTTCTCCGGAGCTATTATAATGGGATCCACTTTTTGGGGAATATTAGTCGAAGCAATAACAAGAGTATTTCTTCTTTCACAATCCTTGGAGAGATAGTTCTCTAATAGACCGAGGGATAAGTAATGCAACTCTTTCAGATACAGATCATGAATCTTTGGAATCCATATTATGCAAGGAGACATTGCTTTTGCTAATTCGAATTGAAGGATGATATTAAATTTCTCTTTTTTCGGAGTATACTCATCCGGATTCCGAACTAAATCCTTCAAAAAAATTCCCAGCTCCGCCTCAAAGTCATCACCGCCGAAGCTGAACGGGGACACATCAAAGGAAAAAGGATCGTCCTCAAAATCGAGAAACTTCTCATTCCGGAACTTGGTCGGAAATACCGTAATGAAAGGAACATAGGAGTTTCTCACTAGGTATTTGACGAACCAGGATCGCCCAGTTCCTGTAGAACCTATTACTAATATACCCTTAGAAGGTAATCGGGCTGCGCGGAGCGAAAAGGGTACTCGTAGTCCATGAGATGGGAAATGAAAACGATTAGCCCTTTGTGAACAAGTGATTGTCTGATAATGAGCAAGGAATATCCGCCTTTCTGCTAAACAGGATCTATTGAACTCATAATTCATTAGATCCTTGTTCTGCATGTCAACTAAGTTTCGTAAGTAAATACATCCCGGGTGTTCACTCATTTGATAACCATCGCGATCCTTTGATAAAGGATCACTATGAGTCAGACTCAATAGAATTTTATCAATCCTTTTTTCTTTCGTTAAGTTGGAGAAACGAGCCACGAATTCTCTTTCTTCCGGAAGAACCAAAGAACTGATCGCGACCCAGGATTCGATTTTATCATCAATCCAATCACCGTTCACGATTCTTCTTTCTCTTATCAATGAATAGAGCTCTTTGCTTGTACGACTTAGATATCTCGTATTTATCGTAAAGACGAAGTCATCGATGGGGCTCTTTATGAGATCCTTGAGTTTGATAAATATGAGACCGATGAGATCGCAATCCAAAGAGTACATCTCTAGCTGTATCGCAAGAATGATATCCAAAAGCCGCTTGATAAGACTCTCCAGAAACACCCTAATATAATATATCAGAAGAGCCAGAGGGATCTCCTCTTCGGACAATGTGTAGTCCAGTTCCGGTTCCGGTTCCGGGTCCGGTTCCGGGCCAGATAGAGGATACCTATACCTATATTCACGATCCGTATTCCTGTTCACAGGATACCAATCCAGAAGTTTTTCCAACTCAATCATGTATGAGTCCATCATCAAAGCTTTGATCTTTTCTAACTCTGCCTGTAACTGACTACAGGCTCCGGAAGCAACGATAAGATGGATAGTAACGAGATATCCAGCAACAAGAAGAAGGAAAAGGATTGAATAGATGAACTCCCGAGCATTTCTTGATCTCAGATGTGTCCATGTCAATGGAACGGGTTTCCCATTTTTTCGATAAATACTTTCTTCCTTCAGAATCCAACCCTTGAACCACTTATTCAAATTCTGAATCTTACTTCTCATCTTACTTATCAGAGCCCGAATCTTAGTCCATCCTCGACTAATCCTCCGAGGAATTAGCCATGATATTTTTTTGAATCTGAATCTACATCTACGCCTAATAGCACGAAAAATGGATACAAATTTTAGACGGATACCTTGTATCAGCACTGGGTCTAAAACAATCTGTAAAAGGATGGATTTTAGATATTTGAACCCTGTCAAAGTAAAGACCCATGGCATATATGTTTTGAACAGTTTCCATCTTCTCTTGAGAAGTGAAAAATCAAGAGCTTGTCGAAAGGTTCTAACGTATTTCTTTCGACTTAGACAAAGACTCCGTTTTTTCCTCGGTAAACATTTCTCAGCAGAACATGGAGTGTGAATCAAACCCATGTTTGAATTGAAACTGAGATATTGATGCAAGTTCTTCCCTTCTGAATCAGATAGATTCATATCTGAAAGAGGCTGACAATAAGTTCTTTCAAAATTGACTATTTGTTCCTCTCTTAGAGGTGTTGCAGAAATGTCTGCGATCGAGTAAATAGCTCTACGAACGAATGGACCGATTGGAAAATGAAAAGATTTGTACAAGTTATACGTTTCATCACCACTTTGTAGAAAATCGTTAGGTATGAATATGTCAGATACCTGTGACTCGATTGGTGAAATAGTCTCTCTCTCCAAAAACCGATGTTTCTTTTGACCGACGCACAAAGAAAATATTTTGTTGCGAATGAACAAGATATTGAGGAATTGTCCATATGTAAGATCATCGTTATGGATACGGATCTTTTCCACAGAAAAGGGGAATCTTTTGTTACAATAGAACCAGAAGTGATGTGGATCATTTAAGAATCGAAGTCGATTTGCTTTATAAAAAGAAGATATCAATGAACTTCTATGAAATGGTTTCACGGGATTCAGCCAATTGTCTCGATCGTGGGATATCGTTGAGAAATAGGAATCCGTGTTATCAAAGGACTTCCCGCGATTATTTCTAGTACGGAATGAGTCAATCATCCACTTTTGTATCTTTTTGAACAAAAACGTTCCTCCATTGCTCAAGAATTTCGGTCTTTGGGAAGTATCATGATCATCCAATAAGAGGGGTTTCAATTTATTCAAACGAACGATTTGAACACCTATTGATTCTAACAACTGATTGCAGGGTTGATCATTCGGACCTTTCCATTCATAGACGCGGATCTCGGACCTATGAATGGGGGTATTCCCGATACTCACAAAGAAAAAGGGAAGTGCCTTGGACAAAAAGAAAGGAAGTGACTTGGACAAAAAGAAAGGAAGTGACTTGGACAAAAAGCGAAGTGACTTGAACAAAAAGCGAAACTTGAACAAAAGTGACTTAGACAAATCTTGTTTGTCGACAGCCTCGGACCAATCAATCAAATATTGATTAATACGTAATCGATCGAACACTACTTGAAAAAGGCTCTTCTGTTCAGAAAGGAAATGTTCCAAATGTTCCTGAAAATTCTTGCTCCCATTAGACCATTTGTATCTATATGCGCCAGGATCCCGATTCCTCGATCTCTCGGTTCGAGAAATAAGAGGATCAAACCATTTCTTCTGACTCTTTTTCAAATTCGATAAATGTTGGTTGATCGTATATTTCATTATAGTTATATGATTCAGAGTATCATTTCCTATTTGATCCCTTTGAATTCCATATTCGAAGTTGCGATCGGACCTATTCATTAAAAAGAATTGATTCGATACATTTCTTATGTACCCATAGGTCCTATATTGGATTTGAATCAGATTTCGGATCAATCTAGATTGATTGACTGCCTTGTTGCTAGCAAATACCGCTCTTTTTAGTCGAGGTAGAACCAATAAAGATTTCTTTTTCGATTCATCAGAAAAGGCAAATCCCCTATGATAGACCAGATCGGGCTCGGTTATTGATAGAGTGAATAGATCTGCCATTTCTTGAAATCTCCCTTCTGATTCAAAATCGTGGTGTAAGGTGTATCCCCCTTTGTTCCGGTCATGGAATAGATGAAATAAACCCAAAAACAGATTTTTGTTCAAGAATGAAATCTTATTGGAACTGTCCATTGAAATAGGATGAATTGAGACGGTATTTTGTAAGTAGGGAATTATCTTGAATATATGAACCATTTCTTTATTTTCCGATCCCCGGCAAGGGACAAAAGAAAGATCTTGTTTTTTCTTCAAAAATTTCTGATCTCTAGTGGACCCCTCAGTAGGATTCGAACCCAGATAAAGTTCTGACCAGCTGTCAGAGAAAAAAGAACGAATTGATCTTGTAGAATTCCCAAGAAATTCTTCGATTTCTTTCGGAAGCAGATGATTATTCATCTGCTTCTCAAGAATTTCTTCGATTTCTTTCTCTTTCGGAAGCAGATGATTATGATTATTCATCTGCTTCTCACCTTTCGTGAATCGATCT